GTCCCTGGATCCCTGAACTAAATAATTCTTTTTCTAGGAATATAAAAATTTTTCGATAACTTCTTGATCCCCCTTATCTTTTTTTTTTGTTAATTTACGTAGTGGGAGCCCCCTTTCTTTTTATTTTCTGGTGGACCAACCCCTCCCTAAAAGAATCCTATCTTCCCTTCCGTATTATTTCTATACTCTATATTTTTTTATTAATTTTATTAATATGAATTAAGAGTCCTTTTCTTAATTGATTTATTCTATTAACTACTCTTTTTTTCTTATTCTATTAACCATTGATTCTTATCTTATTCAAATCATATCGGTAGAGTTGATTGACAACTGGAAGAAGCGGTTCATACAATGGGCATCGGATAGACGTTAGGCAAATATGCCGCCCCTATCGTCTAGCGGTTTAGGACATCTCTCTTTCAAGGAGGCAACGGGGATTCGACTTCCCCTGGGGGTAGGGGGTACTACAAAGGTAAGTTGATCATATTATGGATTACCAATATACCCCGAAGCACCAAAACAAAGAGGTTCTTCTTGGGTCTGGGTCGATGCCCGAGCGGTTAATGGGGACGGACTGTAAATTCGTTGGCACTATGTCTACGCTGGTTCAAATCCAGCTCGGCCCAACAATTCACCAATATACCATGAGATGATAGAACCCCCCGTCCTTCAGAAATACCCGATACGGACGAATAAAAACAGAATCAAATTTTCTGCTCGATCCCTTATTTCCCTGGGATTGTAGTTCAATTGGCCAGAGCACCGCCCTGTCAAGGCGGAAGCTACGGGTTCGAGCCCCGTCAGTCCCGACAGATTCAATAAGTAGATCAATCATCTTTCCTTTTTCTGTCAACAGGGGAGCAGGAAGTAAAATTTCATTCCCAGGGGGGTTCTTTTTTCTTTCCCTTTCGTTTTGCCTTTCTCATCAAACAAATAGGAGGATTTTCATTACTTCAAGTAGTACTGATTGGTATTAGAAAGACCTATGTAGATTTGTACAATTGATGGTAGCACTAAAGTCAGTATTCCAAGAGATACTGAATCTGTTTTTGCGATGGAATAGAGGACTATATGTTTCTTAAGCGCACATAAAAAAATGGAATTCTTTTCTTGTACAATACAAAATGAATTTAACAGAATTCCCCCGATAGAATACTTTTCCAACTTAAAAAGTCTCCCTTTATGGCTCCGGTTTTGTTTGTGTAACCTCAATTGCTAATGTGAAGTATAAAAAATAGATTTCATTCAAAAGTAATTTTTTATTGGACCGGGAATCCTATTTTGGATTCAGTATGGATAAAAGATCTTCCTATGTTATACTATTCAATTCGCGACGACGAATTTATTTGATAGCTCAGATATTGTTATTCATGATATTGATCCGATTCAAAATCATTGAGAGATAATTCATTCATTGAATTTAAGAATTTACAGTCGAAAGATTTATCATCTCTATGGGATAAAATCCCGAGTTATTGTGAAGTAAAAAAAAGATGAGATTATGGAAGTAAATATTCTTGCATTTATTGCTACTGCACTGTTCATTCTAGTTCCTACTGCTTTTCTGCTTATCATTTATGTAAAAACAGAAAGTCAAAATAAAAATCAAAAGGATTAATTAATTTTAATTAATGTTTACTTCTGAGTTCTTATCAATGATTGAAGAAAAAAAAATGATTCCAATTTTGCGTCTTAAATGAAATGAGCGGACTAGAATCGACAGTATTCTATCAGATCCGATACTATAGTATAAGTATAGTAAGAAAGAAATATCTATTTCTTTCTTACCATACTATCTATTAGTGTTATTGTAGTGTATAAAGTTGTACTTTAGAATAAAGAAAGGGACTTAGTGTCGATCAATCTACAATATTATCTTTATATATGTATCAAGATAATAAAGGATATGGAATTTACATAGAACCCATTCACTTTTTTGATACCTCTTTTTTTCGATCAATATTAAATAATTGTCTTGTCTTACTTTATAGTTTGAATTTCTAGATTTCTTTTTATTTGCAATCTGAGTCTTGTGATCCATCGAAAGAATCAACAAAGGAAAAAGCATTACGACTCTTTAATAGATGCCCATAATGCTTTTTCCTTTGTTGATTCTTTGACAGGATGGGCACTTCCTCGGATTTGAAAGTGAATAAATATTTAATATAAGAAATAATAAACCTCACAAATTTTTAATGCTTGAACCCCCGATCGAGAAAGTAGAAATTCAATTTCGAAATAAAAAATCGGTAAGTGCGCAATAGGTGACTCGCCCAAGGCAAGATCTTCTTATGCATAGTATTTCGTTAAACAACTACTATGTCTAAGTTTCATTTTTTCTCATAGAAATAACGTATACACTTAAAAAATTCCCCCTTTGAGCAGGAAAAGTAAAGAGGGAAACAAAAAAGGGTGGGTCGAGCCTTCTTTAGTATCCATCTATAATTCTAGGAAGAGCCCGTTTATTAAAATTTAAAATTGAAATAGAAAATTTAAGAAG